ACAAATAGTCAATTTGGAAAAAACTTATTGTCAGCCTCTTTCAGATATGAATCTATCTGATTCAGAAGGGAATAACTTGCATCAGTATCTCAGTTTCAATTCAAACATGGGTTTGATTCACACTCCATGTTCTGAGAAGTCTTTACCATCCGGAAAGAGGAAAAAACGGAGTCTTTGTCTAAAGAAATGCGTTGAGAAAGGGCAGATGTATAGAACCTTTCAACGAGATAGTGCTTTTTCAAATCTCTCAAAATGGAATCTGTTCCAAACATATATGCCATGGTTCCTTACTTCGACAGGGTGCAAATATCTCAATTTCACCCTTTTAGATACTCTTTCAGACCCATTGCCGATACTGAGTAGTAGTCAAAAATTTGTATCCATTTTTCATGATATGATGCATGGATCAGATATATCACGGCCAATTCCTCAGAAGATTCTTCCACAATGGACTCTGATAAGTGAGATTTCGAGTCAATGTTTACAGAATCTTCTTCTGTCCGAAGAAATGATTCATCGAAATAATGAGTCACCCGTTCCATTGATATGGGCACATCTGAGATCAACAAATGCTCGGGAGTTCCTCTATTCCATCTTTTTCCTTCTTCTTGTTGCTGGATATCTCGTTCGTATACATCTTCTCTTTGTTTCCCGAGCCTCTAGTGAGTTACAGACAGAGTTAGAAAAGATCAAATCTTTGATGATTCCATCATGTATGATGGAATTTCGAAAACTTCTGGATAGGTATCCTACATCTGAACTGAATTCTTTCTGGTTAAAGAATCTCTTTCTAGTTGTTCTGGAACAATTAGGAGATTCTCTGGAAGAAATACGGGGTTCTGCTTCTGGTGGCAACATGCTATTGGGTGGTGGTCCCGCTTATGGGGTCAAATCAATACGTTCTAAGAATAAATATTGGAAGATCAATCTCATCGATCTTGTAAGTATCATACCAAATCCCATCAATCGAATCATTTTTTCGAGAAATACGAGACATCTAAGTCGTACAAGTAAAGAGATCTATTCATTGATAAGAAAAAGAAAAAACGTGAACGGTTATTGGATTGATGAGAAAATAGAATTCTGGGTCGCGAACAGTGATTCGATTGATGATGAAGAAAGAGAATTCTTGGTTCAGTTCTCCACCTTAACGACAGAAAAAAGGATTGATCAAATTCTATTGAGTCTGACTCATAGTGATCATTTATCAAAGAATGACTCTGGTTATCAAATGATTGAACAACCGGGATCAATTTCCTTACGATACTTAGTTGACATTCATCAAAAGGATCTAATGAATTATGAGTTCAATAGATCCTGTTTAGCAGAAAGACGGATATTCCTTGCTCATTATCAGACAATCACTTATTCACAAACCTCGTGTGGGGCTAATAGTTTTCATTCCCCATCTCCTCATGGAAAACCCTTTTCGCTCCGCTTAGCCCTATCCCCTTCTAGAGGTATTTTAGTGATAGGTTCTATAGGAACTGGACGATCCTGTTTGGTCAAATACCTAGCGACAAACTCCTATGTTCCTTTCATTACGGTATTTCCGAACAAGTTCCTGGATGACAAGCCTAAGGGTTATCTTATTGATGATAGTGACGATATCGATATTGATGATAGTAACGATATTGATGATGACCTTGATATTGATACGGAGCTGCTAACTATGACGAATGTGCTAACTATGTATATGACGCCGAAAATAGACCGATTTGATATCACCCTTCAATTCGAATTAGCAAAAGCAATGTCTCCTTGCATAATATGGATTCCAAACATTCATGATCTGCATGTGAATGAGTCGAATTACTTATCCCTCGGTCTATTAGAGAACTATCTCTCCAGGGATTGTGAAAGATGTTCCACTGGAAAGATTCTTGTTATTGCTTCGACTCATATTCCCCAAAAAGTGGATCCCGCTCTAATAGCTCCGAATAAATTAAATACATGCATTAAGATACGAAGGCTTCTTCTTCCACAACAACGAAAGCACTTTTTCATTCTTTCATATACTAGGGGATTTCACTTGGAAAAGAAGATGTTCCATACTAACGGATTCGGGTCCATAACCATGGGTTCCAATGCGCGAGATCTTGTAGCACTTATTAATGAGGCCCTATCGATTAGTATTACACAGAAGAAATCCATTATAGAAACTAATACAATTAGATCAGCTCTTCATAGAAAAACTTGGGATTTTCGATCCCAGATAAGATCGGTTCAGGATCATGGGATCCTTTTCTATCAGATAGGAAGGGCTGTTACACAAAATGTACTTCTAAGTAATTGCCCCATAGATCCTATATCTATCTATATGAAGAAGAAATCATGTAAGGGAGGGGATTCTTATTTGTACAAATGGTACTTCGAACTTGGAACGAGCATGAAGAAATTAACGATACTTCTTTATCTTTTGAGTTGTTCTGCCGGATCGGTCGCTCAAGATCTTTGGTCTTCATCCAGACACGATGAAAAAAATTGGATCACTTCTTAT